TTCCGTGAAATTAGTTAACAAGGTCTTGCATCTTTCTATATCTCCCGAAAATCATACCCCACTAAGAATCCTTTTTTGGGGGTCAATTATTATAACGAATTCTCTATAAATTTGTAAGAAACCCTTTCTTTAGTAAATTTTATTAAATTATTCAATTTATAAGATAAGAACAAGATAATAACTAATAAGATGAATAATATAAAGGGTGGATTATCATACATATATTTCATGTAGAAACATGTAGAAAGATGAATAGGTCCATTTATTTACATATTTATTGTATTTTATTAATTAATATATATTTATTAAAACATATACTTATATACTCACTATTAAGTATATATATACTCACTTAGGTATACTTAGTATAATATAACAATTATATATGAATTATAAGATATCTTTATAACAATATAAGGATAAGGTTAAAATATTAATATAAAACGATAACAATAAATAACAGGTACAAATATTAAATCGAGGTACCCATTCTATGATAACTCTCAACAGCTTCCCTTCCATTTTTGTGCCTTTAGTGGGCTTAGTATTTCCGGCACTTGCAATGGCTTCTTTATTTCTTTATGTTCAAAAAAACAAAATTTTTTAGATACGCTAAGGACAAATCTTATCTATTTTTTTTCAAGACTTACTTGGATCATAACACGGCTATATATTTAGTAGAATATGGTATAACATGTGACTTCCTTTGGGCATAAGCTTTTATGTATGTGTAAATATTATATATGGGTAAATGAATTAGAACTATTTTCAAATAGATCGGAATCGGGGGGAATTTATGAAATGGAAATCTATATGTATTAGGAAATCATATGGTAAATCATATGAAAGGGATGTTATTATTTTAGTTTGGATCTAAGAAATTCAATGAATTACCCCTCAAGGTTCACATCATAATAGTGCTGGTTGATGAGAGTTACTTCGGCAACAAAAAAAAGTAAAAAAAAAAAATTATTTTTGTTATTCTACCAATTCCAATAAAATGCAACTAGGTCTAGGTATAGTATGAGTTGGCGATCAGAACGTATATGGATAGAACTTATCGCGGGGTCTCGAAAAACAAGTAATTTCTGCTGGGCCTTTATTCTTTTTTTAGGTTCATTAGGGTTTTTATTGGTTGGAACGTCCAGTTATTTTGGTAGGAATTTTATATCTTTATTTCCTTCTCAGCAAATAATTTTTTTTCCACAAGGGATCGTGATGTCTTTTTATGGGATCGCGGGTCTTTTTATTAGTTCCTATTTGTGGTGCACAATTTCGTGGAATGTGGGTAGTGGTTATGATCGATTCGATATAAAAGAGGGTGTAGTGTGTATTTTTCGTTGGGGATTCCCTGGAAAAAATCGTCGCATATTCCTCCGATTCCTTATGAAAGACATTCAGTCCATCAGAATCGAAATTAAAGAGGGTATTTATGCCCGTCGTGTCCTTTATATGGAAATCAAAGGACAGGGGGCCATTCCCTTGACTCGTACTGATGAGAATTTGACTCCACGAGAAATTGAGCAAAAAGCTGCTGAATTGGCCTATTTCTTGCGTGTACCAATTGAAGTATTTTGAAAAAAGAAAAAGAACTGAAGAATGAATACTTTTCAAGAGAGAAAAAAGTCAAGAATCCTCTTTTTTTTTTTATATAGCATAACTTAACTCTTAACTTAAGTTTCGTCAGAATGCTTATTCGAGCCAAAGCAAACGTATACGAAACAATTCTAAAACTAAATTTTTTGTGTCCACAATTATTTTATGCGTATGTAAATTCACTTAACTCAATTCAGTAACAAAAAAAGTAACAAATTTAAATAATAGATTCATCATATATCAAAACAAAATATTTCATAATCATAATAAAGTCAAAGTATTTTTTTTTGAAATATTTAAAATTTTGATAAAACGGGAGTTCTTTCGTCTTGAAATCTGACTACTATTAATTTGAAGTGGGTTTTTTCTTATTCTATTTCTGTATTCTTTCTAAATTCAAGGACTAAACACTATACTGAATCATAAAAAAAAACCGTAAATAGATTCATGGGCTCGATGACTTGTAATAGAACTTATGCTTGATCGAAATATCAGCATCGTATAGAGTCGCCGAATGGGGTGCGTTCATTAAAAATAAAAAAATTCACAGACGAAAAAATGGTAAAAAAGAAAGTATTAATTTCCCTTCTATATCTTGGATCTATAGTATTTTTGCCTTGGTGTATCTCTTTCTCATTTAATAAAAGTATGGAATCTTGGGTTACTAATTGGTGGAATACTAGTAAATCCGAAATTTTTTTAAATGATATTCAAGAAAAGAGTATTCTAAAAAAATTCATAGACTTAGAGGAACTCCTACGTTTGGACGAAATGATAAAGGAATACCCGGAAACACATTTACAAAAGCCTCACATCGAAATCTACAAAGAAACGATCCAATTGATCAAGATGCACAACGAGGATCGCATCCATACAATTTTACACTTCTCGACAAATATAATCTGTTTCGTTATTCTAAGTGGTTATTCTATTCTAGGTAATGAAGAACTCGTTATTCTTAACTCTTGGGTTCAAGAATTCCTATATAACTTAAGCGACACAATAAAAGCCTTTTCTATTCTTTTATTAACTGATTTATGTATAGGATTCCATTCGCCCCACGGTTGGGAATTAATGATTGGCTCTGTCTACAAAGATTTTGGATTTGCTCATAATGAGCAAATTATATCCGGTCTTGTTTCTACTTTTCCAGTCATTTTAGATACAATTTTTAAATATTGGATCTTTCGTTATTTAAATCGTGTATCTCCTTCACTTGTAGTGATTTATCATTCAATGAATGACTGAAAAATGATCGAACGATCCAATTATACTACTTGTTACTTTGTACATAAGGAAAACATTCAAAATTGTACTTATTCTTTCTACCCATCCAAGGGATTCCTCCAATATTCCAGTAAAATTATTTTAAATTTAAGTAAATATCAAAATTATAGATAGGGAACTATACTAGCGACCTACCTAATTTTATTGTAGAAATTTTCGGGATCAATGATTGGACCATGCAAACTAAAAATACCTTTTCTTGGACTTGGATAAAGAAAGAGATTATTCGATCCATTTCCGTATCGCTCATGATATATATAATAACCCAGGCACCCCTTTCAAATGCATATCCCATTTTTGCACAGCAGGGTTATGAAAATCCACGAGAAGCAACTGGCCGTATTGTATGTGCCAATTGCCATTTAGCTAATAAACCTGTGGATATCGAGGTTCCACAAGCGGTACTTCCTGATACTGTATTTGAGGCAGTTGTTCGAATTCCTTATGATCTGCAACTGAAACAAGTTCTTGCTAATGGTAAAAAAGGAGCTTTGAATGTAGGGGCTGTTCTTATTTTACCCGAGGGGTTTGAATTAGCCCCCCCCGACCGCATTTCGCCCGAGATTAAAGAAAAGATAGGAAATCTGTCTTTTCAGAGCTATCGCCCCACTAAAAAAAATATTCTTGTGATAGGTCCTGTTCCTGGTCAGAAATATAGTGAAATCACCTTTCCTATTCTTTCCCCGGACCCCGCTACTAAGAAAGATGTTCACTTCTTAAAATATCCCATATACGTAGGCGGGAACAGGGGAAGGGGGCAGATTTATCCCGACGGGAGCAAGAGTAACAATAATGTTTATAATGCTACAGCAGCAGGTATAGTAAGCAAAATCATACGAAAAGACAAAGGGGGGTACGAAATAACCATAGCGGATGCATCGGATGGACGTCAAGTGGTTGATATTATCCCTCCAGGACCGGAACTTCTTGTTTCAGAGGGCGAATCCATCAAACTTGATCAACCATTAACGAGTAATCCTAATGTGGGTGGATTTGGTCAGGGGGATGCGGAAATAGTACTTCAGGATACATTACGTGTCCAAGGTCTTTTGCTTTTCTTGGCATCCGTTATTTTGGCACAAATCTTTTTGGTTCTTAAAAAGAAACAGTTTGAGAAGGTTCAATTGTCCGAAATGAATTTCTAGATCTGCAGATTTATCAACATCAAGTTCTAAAACGAAACAAATTCTTATTCGCAATTATATTATGTAATTGCGAATAAGAATTTGTTTGTTTATATTCTTTTCTACCGGATTTCGGGAATTACTTATACCGCATTGCTGGTCATAGTATATTGTGAAGAAGACTATTTGGTTTTACTTAACTCTTCTTTATTTCTTTGTTTTTTGAATCCAAACTTAAACGGTATGATATAGAATGAATCAATAGTTTTATATTTTAAATGAATCAATAGTTTTATATTTTAAATGAATCAATAGTTTTATATTTTAATAGAATCAAAACAAAAGATAAATAAGAGGAGAATATAAACCAAAGTATAAATGAGAGGAACAAAGGGTTTTAGGGGGAATTGTTCGTCTCTTAGTCCTTGACACAAGAAACGGAATTTTCCACAACCCTTTCTTGTGTCAAATTAATAATGATTCTCGAGCCCGTTCGTAAAAAATTTCTATTTGTAGTTTGAATTTTTTTTATAGGTTTCTCATATTTTTAGTTTTAGATTTATTACGTAATATTACGTAAATAGTGGTAGTGGACAAACAAAAATAAATATTAGGTAAATTTATTGGGCAAATAGAACTTCTTCAATTTCAACGAACTTATAAAAAAAAAAAAAAGACTATGACTATTAATAACCCAACGGGACCTACCCCCTCTTTCCTTGTCTGATTCGAGGGGGATCCCGTTGAGTTATTATGTTTTCATGTCTACAACTCAGTTCATCCAATTATTACAGGGATGAACCTAATCCGGAATATGAACCATAAAAGAAAATACCGATTAAACCGATCACAAGAATACCAGCTACAGTACCTATTATCCAAAGAGGAATCCTTCCAGTAGTATCGGCCATTTGTCCTACTTTCCTCCACATTTTATCAAGTGGTCATGCTAGAGACATAAACAGCCAGAGATAATTATGAGGTGATATCTTT